ATAAATGAATTTTCTAACATTTGACCCCGTACCACCGAAAGGTTTGGTCGCATACTTGAAAAATAACCCAAAAAATCAAGGGAATGCTTGGATAATTGGTTTATATAAATCCTTCCTGGTTGAGACCACACATAAGAATGACATTGCCATAAATTGATAAGATAATATTTCCACTTATTCATTAGAAGAGGGGTATCCTTCGAAGACAGAATAGATTTTCCTTGATATCTAACATAATGCATAAAAGGATCCTTGAAGAACCATAAGATGGCGGCCGGAAAATCATTAATGAAGACTTCTTCCACAGGATATTTTTTTTTTTCATAGAAATGTATTCGCTCAAAAAAGATACCAGAAGAGGTTAATCGTAAATGAGAAGATTGATTACGAAGAAAAAGTAAAATGGATTCGTATTCACATACATGAGAATTATATAGGAGCAAGAATAATCGTGTATTACGTTTTGAAAAAATAATTTTTTTTGGAGTAATAAGACTATTCCAATTATAATACTCGTGAAGAAAGAGTCGTAATAAATGTAAAGAAGAGGGATCTTTCACCCAATAGCGAAGGGTTTGAACCAAGATTTCCAGATGAATGGGGTAGGGTATTAGTACATCTGATACATAATTTAAATGTGGGAATTTGTCCTCTAAAAAAGGAAATATTGAATGAATTGATCGTAAATTATAAGATTTTACGATTTCTGTCGCCTCTAAGGAAGATACTAATCGTAGGGAAAACGGAATTTCCACAATGACTGCAAATCCCTCCGACATCATTTGAGAATACAAATTTTTGTTGTACCCAAAAAATTTTTTTTGGTTAGAATCATTAGCGGAAATTATCAAATGATTCTGTTGATACATTCGACTAATTAAACGTTTTATAATTAGTAAACTATATTTAGTTTCATAACCTACATTATCCAACAAAATCGATCTATTTAAACCATGATCATGAGCAAGTGCATAAATATACTCCCGAAAGATAAGTGGGTATAGGAAGTCATGTTGCTGATATCTATCTAGTTCTAAATATCCTTGAAATTCTTCCATTTTTAATGTGAACAAGAAAAGAAATAGGTGATTTATTGGGTTATCAAATGATACATAGTACGATACAGTCAAAACAAGGTATTATAGTAAGAAAATACCTCGGAACAAGTAAGACTCATCAACGGACTCTCTAGCCTCTCTTTTTCCATCTAATTGATTTATGTTCGTTCTAGGGTAACAAGATGGTTAGAAGTCCTTTATTTTTTCAATCCAATCGCTCTTTTGATTTTGAAAAATCTTTATCAATATACTGCCTTCTTCTACACATTTATCTCTACCCCATAATGGGTAATAGCTAATAATTAGGACTCATAAGAAATTTATAATCCACTCATGGGAAAAGTTTTTCCCGTATTAAGCACTAATATATTTTTAACGTCTAATTAGATCGGGTAATCATTCAAAAATTAAGAACAGAAGCTCATTACTTTTTGTTTCCCTATAATTGGAACCGTAGTTAGGGCTCTACCCATTTATTCACTCGACCAAATTCATTTTTTTTATTACACGACAAGAATTCAAACAATTATAATAAGGTTTTGGACCTATTCGGTAAGAATGAAATATTCTTAGAATTATCCATTGATACGACATGCTGCTTTTTCCATTCATTCCTTTCAGGATCAGTCGTGGTCTTACAAACTCTACCGATGGTATGGACGAATCTTTTGCTTCATACAAATGTGTAAAAGATGCTAGCCGCACTTAAAAGCCGAGTACTCTACCGTTGAGTTAGCAACCCAAATAAAATAATTAGAATGTGTAGATACAATCGGAATCTCAATAAAAAAAAGATTGAATTGCACAACGCAATCCAAACCAATCAAAACATTAAAATAGCACAAATTTTTAAAATTCTAATTGATTAGATTCTGAACATAATAAAAATGAACAGATCCGATGAAAAAATTCTCAGATAAAAATAGGGATAAAGTAAAATATTTATAAATAGCTCCTTGTCTCTTATGTCATCCATTAATTCTATAGTATATATAGATTTTATTGAGTTTAATCTTAATCAAAAAAAGACTTCTTGTATCACAGAAAATACAAGAACCCATTATTTGAATGAAATAAAAGCTATAGGACGGAGATAGAAATGGATCCTTTTATCCACGATCGGATTATATTTATTTGATACACTGTTGTCAATATGAATGTTGAGAAAAGAATACAAAAGAAAAAACAATTTATAAATATAACTAACAATTCCAATTTCAATCAATTAGACAATTAGAATTCTAAGAAAAAATAAGAAAAAAAAAAAAAAAAAACTAAGGACTTGTGTTGGATTGGCACTATATATAATATTTCTATACAACACAACATTGATACAATATTGGTGGAAAAAAAAATTTTAGTAAAAAAAATGAGGTTTATTCACTAAAATAAGCAAGTGAAATCCTTTGTGTTTTTTTATTTGTTCCTTAACTCATTGACAGTAATCTCAAAATTTTTTATTTATAGACCCGATTACTTCATTTATTTATTCACTTAATCTTTTTCTATCTATTTTATATATATCAATAAAATTTATATCAATAAAATAGAAATAGATTTTTGTCGTTATAAAAGACACTCTTTTATAGTAACAATAATAAATTTAGTATGATATTAATAAATAGAACAAAAGAGGAAATAGCAAAGAAACAAAAAGGTTATACAAGGCTATATACAAATCATCCACATTTTTTTTATTTCATTAATTGAATTTTATTTGTTGATTAGGGCGAAGTTCCGTAAAAACCCCCGCCCTTTTTGAAATATCATAAACAGTTCCTGTAGGTTGAGCACCTTTTTCAAGGAAATATAGAATAGCAGGAACATTTAAATAGATTTGATTCTTTATCGGGTCATAAAAACCCACTTTACGAAGATCTCTTCCCTCTCGTCGGGATCGAACATCAATTGCAACGATTCGATAAATGGCTCATTGGGATAGATGAACAATACTCCCCCCCCCCTAGAAACGTATAAGAAGTTTTCTCCTCGTACGGCTCGAGAAAATTCTAAATTATGTCTATGTCTAAATTATGTCTATGTATAGAATCATAATATCAAATAGATCCATAAAATCATCAAATTCATAATTCATTATATTATTGATTTTAGTTTAAATACTTTTTCGTAGTCTCCCCCCCCCCCCCAAAAAAAAAAAAAATTATTTGTATCCTCATAACTCAAGTTGAATAACTCTCAAATAATTCAAAAGAAACCTTTTAGGTATTAAATTTATTGAGTGGTCTCTAACCCTTTTTGTCTGTCTCCTTTAGAATCTATTTTGATTCTTAAATACGATCTAGTTGTTGAGACAATTGAAAACGGTATTTCCTTGTTCCAGGATCTTTATCTTTGCCTTGAATCATTGGGTTTAGACATTACTTCGGTGATCTTTAAATCGTTTCAAAACGGCAGCAACATACCATTTTTTGTGATTTATTTCTATCAAAGAATCGTATGAATGGTTGATTCCTACGTAATACACTTTACTTTTAATTTGATCAAAAGAGTTTTACCAATTCCAACAAAATTAACTTTTAAATTTTATCGAATTGGATCCTTTAGATTTATATATCTAAAATATACTTACGAAGTTGTTCCAATTTATTGATCGATACTAACCTTAGATTCTTGCCCTTGAGAAATTAATCAATACGTTCTACTCGAGCTCCATCGTGTACTATTTACATGGCAACACTCTCAAAAATGAGGGTTCCAGTGGAACAGAACAAATGATGTCGAGCCAAGAGCACTTTCGTTCCTATATAATATAAAAAAGTGGTGGATGTAAGAATCCACAGCTGATCATGTCCTTCAAGTCGCACGTTGCTTTCTGCCACATCGTTTTAAACGAAGTTTTACCATAACATTCCTTCCGTTTGGAACCAGTATGTAATTGATTCAATTATGGAATCGTGAATAATCATCGGTTCGGTCGGTACATAATAATCTATACTTTTTTCTTCTATATGAAGAATGGATAATGTATGACGAAGTCTCAACAAGAATTCAATCAATTTAACCCCATTGTTTATAATTTTTTTTTAATTATAACTAACATAACATGAATAAATAAACACGAATAAACAAGTTATTTTGAATCTCTATCTTCAAGTAACGTGATAGGATAAATTATCTTCAAGTAACGTGATAGGATAAATTCAACAATTTCACACTTCTTAGAGTACCAAGAACTCATAAGAAATCATTAAAAAGATTTAATTGATTGAATAGTTTCCTACCCTATATCATTATTTGCATAAGGTTTTACAGTAAGTACCATTCGCTTTTTATCATCATTAAGAGAAAGATAAATCCATATTGGATTAAACCATGAATGATTAATAAAAAAAAAAATTTTAATTTCATATGCATGTTATTTGAACTCGATTAAATTTGTGAAAAATATATGATTAAAAAAAAAAAAAAAAAGAAATAAGAATCACATTCTATAAAGAAATAAGAATCACATTCTATAACAATATTATACTCTTAAACGGAAGACTGGTCGAAAAGACAATCTTTATCTTTATTTTGATCTATTTTATTATGATATAGATTATGATATAGATATATATTTTATTTTTTATTATAGATTAATAAAATTATAGATTAATAAAATGATCGTGGGTCAGGTATGTTCTGGGACGGAAGGATTCGAACCTCCGAATAGCGGGACCAAAACCCGTTGCCTTACCACTTGGCCACGCCCCATTTCTAGTCGACACTAATAAACACTAATATTGGTACTGGTTGTTCGTCAACTCAAGTCTAAATATCTATTATCTATAAAATAGATTACTAGAATTTTTATACATGTAGGCGTAGAATTAAACAGAATTTATTGATCATTACATATAATTCAATTAAGATATTGTATGAAAGTATGGTTTATTCTATTCTCTTTTGATTTGAGAATTGAAGGATTTTTGATTGGGTGAGTTCAAATCAAAGAAAGTTTTTTGGTCTATCTTATTTTCTTTTTATTCATTTTTCTTTTCTATGAATAATAACATATTTATAATAATAAAAATAATAATAAAATAATAAAAAACTCAATTTATTAATAACTCAATCAAAATAAATAAAATACAATTATCCTCAAGAACAAAATGTTTGTTATGCTTAATATATTTAGTTTGATCTGTATCTGTCTTAATTCTGCTCTTTATTCAAGTAGTTTTTTCGTCGCCAAATTGCCCGAGGCCTACGCTTTTTTAAATCCAATCGTAGATTTTATGCCAGTAATACCCCTGTTTTTTTTTCTCTTAGCCTTTGTTTGGCAAGCTGCTGTAAGTTTTCGATGATATCTTTAATTTAATAATGTCTAGACAAATTCATGATTTATTGAAAAAAAAAAAATTCAAAGAAAAGAATTGATAAGATCAGATAAGTCTTACACCCTCAATTCAAATATTGAAATTCTTGTACAACCGCGAAAAATCTGGATCACCCCACTTTATTTCTTGGTGTCAAAATAAAAAAAAAATAGTAGGGTATGCGGTATAAAAACGGAGAATCTATTCTCTTTTTTACTAAAAAAAATCTTGGAGATTATGTAATGCTTACTCTCAAACTATTTGTTTACACGGTAGTGATATTCTTTGTTTCTCTCTTTATTTTCGGATTCCTGTCTAATGATCCAGGACGTAATCCTGGACGTGAAGAATAAAAGATAAGGTTTTTGTTTTCCTTGCTTGATTTTTAAATGTTCTTAGTAGGATTTTATCTATTACACATTTTTAACTATTAACTATTAAATATTAAAAATAAAAAGAGCTCGCGAAAAATTTGAAAGAAAATACCAAGTCATCAACAAAAACGGAAAGAGAGGGATTCGAACCCTCGGTACGAAAAACTCGTACAACGGATTAGCAATCCGACGCTTTAGTCCACTCAGCCATCTCTCCTCCCAATTGAAAAAGGATAATACTATGTTACATTATAAAAAATAAGGATTGAAAGAGCCCTTCATAATATTTTTTTTCATCCGAGAGTGCTTTTTAGTTCCACGGCCCGGCTAAGTACTGACCAGGCCGGGCCCGCCATTTATTGTTCCAACGAATCATAAATAATTTTTTTTTATTTGAAAACTAAAATACTTGCTTGTTATTACGATTGGAAAAATAAAAACTCTTTTGATTTCTATGATATAGAATCAAATGATATCGAATCAAAGTGTCGTTTCTTATCTTAATTTTTTATATTTATTCTTTATTTTCTTTATTCCTTTTATTTTAGTAAAGTAAATAAATAACAAAAAGGGAGCTGTGGATTCTTGCACAATACATTTTCATGTATGTTATGGCTTAAGTAGTTTTGTCGAGACGTCTAGGTCAAAAACCTCCGGCAAAAAAACACTTGTTATTTAGTTTTAGTTATTGAAATTTAATGAATTCTCTTTTCCGAATCTCATTGGGTTCTCTGATACAACACGTAAACGCTCTAATTTTCATGATTATTTTATGATCCTATCCTTTCTTTTTACTCTTTTAACTTTTTATTACGACCCATTTTCTTGTTCGACAAAAGGTTCATTTATATACAATAATCGGATTGTAGCGGGTATAGTTTAGTGGTAAAAGTGTGATTCGTTCTATAATCCTTTATATAGTTAAGGGGTCTTTCGGTTTGATTAATATTTCATTCCGACCAAAAACTTTATTTCTTAAAAGGATTTAATCCTTTACCTCTCAATGAAAAATTCGAGGAAGAATATACATTCTCGTGATTTGTATCCAAGAATCAATTAAAAATTGAAAAATTGGATTATGAGATTACGAAACATAATTTTTTTTTTATTAGATCAATACTTCTAATTGAATAAGTATGAGTAAAGGATCCATGGATAAAGATAGAAAGTGGCTTTCTAATCGTAACTAAATCTTTAATTTGGAATTTGTATTACGGAAATTGAAGCAAAATGGCTATTAAACAATGACTTTGGTTTACTAGAGACATCGACAAATTGTTTTAGCTCGGTAGAAACAAAATGCTTTTCCTAAGGATTCTCTCACATAGAAATAGAGAACGAAGTAACTAGAAAGGTTGTTATAATATAATCCCCCTCTTTTCTATAGGGATCGTCTAGAAAGCGGGTTGTTCTGAATACATTCAGACAGAAAAGCTGACATAGATGTTATGGGTGGAATTTTTTTTTTCGTTCATGTCTTAATATAGGAATTTATACATCTTCCATAAAGGAGCCGAATGAAACCAAAGTTTCACGTTCAGTTTTGAATTAGAGACGTTAAAAATGATGAATCAACGTCGACTATAACCCCTAGCCTTCCAAGCTAACGATGCGGGTTCGATTCCCGCTACCCGCTTTTACTTTATTTTTTTATTAAATTAATAAGAAATAATAAAAAAATAGAATTAAATATTTTGAGATTTTTATTATTTTATAAAAAATTTTATGAATATAATTAATGTAATGCAT